GTACAAAATTTCGCTTTAGCCAATGATCTAATTATAGGAATAATTGGAACTTTTGTATCAAGCTTTTTCATAACATTTTCTATTAGAAATGAATTTTCCAACATTTGACTCCGTACCACTGAAGGATTTCGCCGTACACTGGAAAAATAACCCAAAAAGTAGAATGAATGCTCGGATAATTGGTTTATATGGATCCGTCCTGGTTGAGACCAAACATAAAAATGACATTGCCATAAATTGATAAGATAGTATTTCCATTTATTCATCACAAGAGGGGTATTCTTTGAAGCCAGAATGGATTCTCCTTTATATCGAGCATAATGAATGAAAGGGTCCTTGAAAAACCATAGGGTAGACAGAAAATCCTTAGTAAAGACTTTTCCATGATATTCCATTTTTCCATAGAAATAGATTCGCTCAAAAAGGACTACCGAAGATGTTAATTGTAAATGAGAAGATTTGTTACGGAGAAAAAGGAAGATAGATTCGTATTCACATAGATAAAAATTATATAGGAACAAGACGAATCTTGGATTCCTGTTTGAAAAAGTAGAAATCGATTTTTTTGAAGTAATACGAATGTTCCAATTACAATACTCGTGAAGAAAGAGCTTTAATAAATAAAAAGAAGAAGCATCTTTCACCCAGTAACGAAGGATTTGAACCAAAATTTCCAGATGGATAGGGTAAGGTATTCGTATATCTGCCACATAATTTAAATAGGGAAATTGATCCTCAAAAAAAGGAAATATTGAATGAATTGATTGTAAATTATAAGATTTTACGATTTTTGTCTCCTCTAAGAAAGAGATTAATCGTAGGGAAAATGGAATTTCCAGAATGACGGCAAACCCCTCTGATATTATTTGAGAATATAAATTCTTGTTGTGCCCACAAAATGTATTTTTTTTAGAATCATTAGCAGAAATAATCAAATGATTCTGTTGAGACATTCGAGTAATTAAACGTTTTACAATTAGTAAACTAGATTTATTGTCAGAACCTATATTTTCCATCAAAATGGAGCTATTTAAACCATGATCATAAGCAAGTGCATAAATATATTCCCGAAAGATAAGTGGGTATAGGAGGTCATATTGCTGAAACCTATTTCGTTCTAAATATACTTGAAATTCATCCATTTTCATTTTTGAAAATTCAATTAGAGACAGGGATAGGGGATTTATTGGGTTCTCAAATGATACATAGTGCGATACAGTCAAAACAGGGTATTCTATTTATTTTTATTATAGTAAAAAAGTGAAAAACGAATAGATACCTCGAAAACAAGTAAAACTCATCAACGGACTCTCTCTCCTCGTTTTTTTCGATCTAATTGTTTTATGTTCATTCTAGAATAACAATCTAGTTCGAAATCCTTTATTTTCTCAACCCAATCGCTCTTTTGATTTTGGAAAAAAAATATCTTTCTCAATATACTCTTTCTTCTACACATTTAGCGCCACCCCATAATGGAGAATAGTTAATAGTTAGGACTCATAACATAAAAAAATCAATAATCCTTTTTATGGAAAAGCTTTTCCCACATCAAGCACTAATCTATTTTTAACGTCAAATTAGATCGGGTAATCATTCCAATTAAAAAAAGAAAGCTCGTTGCTTTTTGTTTCCCTATAATTGGAGCCGCCATGCTCTATCCATTTATTAATTCAACCCAACTTTGATTTTTTGTTCCGAGTCAAGAATTCAAACAAAGGTTTGGATCGGATCCAATAAGAATGAAATATTCTTCGAATTCTCCATTGATACGACATGCTACTTTTTCCATTCATTCCTTTCTGGATCAGTCGTCGTCTTACAAACTCTATCGCCGGTATGAACGAATCCATTGCTTCATTAAAATGTGTAAAAAATCGAGTCGCACTTAAAAGCCGAGTACTCTACCATTGAGTTAGCAACCCGAATGAAACTAATATTAAAAAAAAAAAAACGAAAAAAATCGAATGTGTAGATATAATAGCAATCAAAAAAAGATTGAATTGTATAATAAAAAAATCCTATGGATTATGGATATGGAATGGAAATAAAAAGATCCGTTTATTCACGATCAGATTATATTTGTTTGATACACTGTTGTCAATATTAATATTAATGTTGAGAAAAAACTACAATGGAGAAAGTATAAACTTTTAATTGGAAATAGTAACTAACAATTTAATAAATGCCAATTGAAATTCCATTTTATTTAATTAATGTTAATAATAAGAAAGTTCATTTGTAAATTCTAATAAAAAAATTCGAATACGAAAATAGATTATAATACTAAAAACGAAAACGAATAATAATAAAAAAAAAAACAAACAATTATGTTGAATTGGCACTACAAAATTAATCGACATAGATCCAAAAGGGTGTATGCGAAAATTAAGGAAAAAAGGGTAGAGATCCCAATCAATTAATATTAATTATTAATTAAGAATTTCTTAATTAATAATGGAATCAATACAATCTAAATATGGACTAAATAATTAACCTAACCCCCTTTTTATTTCTTCAGAGAATTACAATGAAAACCACCTCCTCATTGAGAGTAATATATTTATAAACCCAATTACTTTATCCGTTTTTCTATTAATTTTTCTATTATTTTCTATATTCATTTTCTATTAATTTATATCAATAAAAATCGATTTTTGTGGTTGTAGAAAACAACATTCTTATAGTATAGCAATAAAAAATGAAAAAAATGAGGTATAAATAGATAGCGGGGGGATAAGAGAGATAAAGGGTTATATAAATATATATACAAGTTATCCACACCCTCTTTTGTTTATTATTTCATTAATTGACTTTCGTTTGTTGATTAGGGCAAAGTTCGATAAAAACACCCGCCCTTTTTGAAATATCCTGAACAGTTCCTGTAGGTTGAGCGCCCTTTTCAAGGAAATCGAGAATAACAGGAATATTTAAATAGGTTTGATTCTTTATCGGATCATAAAAACCCACTTTTCGAAGATCTCTTCCCTCTCGTCGGGATCGAATATCAATTGCAACAATTCGATAAACGGCTCATTGGGATAGATGTATGGAGATGAACAATACACCCCCCCTAGAAACGTATAAGAAGTTTTCTCCTCGTACGGCTCGAGAAAATTAGATAATCCCTATGGGATATAATAGAATAGAATTATGAATTTGGATATCAAATAGATCCATAAAATCAAAAAATCAATTCGATTATGATTTTGAAATTTTAAGTACTTTTTTCTTATTCTTTTTCTTTCCCCCAAAAAAAATCACCCGTATTCGCAAACTCATAACTCAAGTTGGATAACTCTCAAATAACTCAAAACCTTTAAGTATTTCATTTATTGAGCGGTCTCTATCCCGTTTTTTGTCTATTTTCTTTAGATTTAGAATAGAATCGATTTTTTTTTTCTTCATTCTGATAGAGTTGTTGAGACAATTCAAATTGGTATTTACTTGTTCCAGGATCCCTTAGATTTTACTTGAATCGTTGGGTTTAGACATTACTTCGGGGATTTTTAATCGTTTCAAAAATGGCAGCAACATACCATTTTTTCTTTCTATCAAAGAATCATAGAAATAGATAATGATTCCCGCAAATACACTTTTGATCGAAATCGTTTTACCAATTCCAACAAATTTTACTCGAATTCATTTTGATTTTGAAACTTGATCGAATTGGATCCTTTCGATTTCTATATAGATAGATAGATAGATATTTACGAAGTTGTTCGAATTTATTAATTTTCACTAACCCTAGATACTTGCTCCTGAAAAATGAATCAACTCGAGCTCCATCATGTACTATTACTATTTACATTATCAACTCCCCCCCAAAAAAAGGAGTTCGATATGGAACAGAACAAACGATGTCGAGCCAAGAGCACCCTCATTTCTATATACTCATTTTTATATAATATAAAAATAATAAAAATAGTGGATTAAGAATCCACAGCTAATTGAATCATGTCTTTCAAGTCGCACGTTGCTTTCTACCACAGCGTTTCAAACGAAGTTTTACCATAACATTTCTCTGGTTTGGAGCCAGTATGTAATTATGAAATCATGAATAGTCGTTGATTCAGTCGATACATAGTAATCCATATGTTTTCTGAATGGGTAATTTCTAAAGAAAATAAAGAAGTCTCATCAAAAATTCAAATGAAATAGATATTTTCGTATGACTGGAATTTTGATTTTTTGGATTTGTATTTATTTTTAACATAGAAAATCTTCTATTTAATAACATGAATACAAATAAATAAGTTTAAATAAGTTCTTTATGGAATATACATCTTAAAAGTAACTCAATTTAGAGACGGATCATTAAAAATAAGAAAAAAGAATCACGCTTTAGCCAATATTCTAGATTGTTAAACCGAAAGTTTCTCAAAAAAGGGCAATCTTTATTCTATATAGAATATTTGTACTCTCATATGATATCTAGATCTATCTAGATAGATAGATCATGCATGGATATGCTCTGGGACGGAAGGATTCGAACCTCCGAATAGCGGGACCAAAACCCGTTGCCTTACCGCTTGGCCACGCCCCATTTCGAATTTCTATAAGACACTAATAAACACTAATATTAGTCTAATATTCGTATTGGTTGTTCGTCAATTCCAGTTTCAATATCGAAATATCTATATCGATAGAATGTTGCGAGGCTTTTGATATGTGTAGATATAGAATGAAACGGAAATTCTTGATCATTCCATAGAATGCAATTAAGATATTGTATGAAAGTATGATTTTTTATATTCTATCTTAAAGAACAAAATGTTTGCTATGCTTATGCTTAATATCTTTAGTTTGGTCTGTATTTGTATTAACTCTGCCCTTTATTCAAGTAGTTTTTTATTCGCGAAATTACCGGAAGCCTACGCTTTTTTGAATCCAATTGTAGATATTATGCCAGTAATACCTGTACTCTTTTTTCTCTTAGCTTTTGTTTGGCAAGCTGCTGTAAGTTTTCGATAAGATCCTTAATTTTTATACTATCTTAGACTCTTAGAAAAATTCATAATTTATTCGAAAAAAAAATTCTAACATTCTAACAATTGATAAGATCAGATAAGTCTTACAGTATGAATCCTCAATTCAAATATTGAAATTTTTTTATACCCAAGAAAAACCTGGACCATCTCATTTCATCATTCTTACCCCCCTTTTCATTGAAAATGAAAAAAAAATTCGATTTGAGTCCCCCACCAATATCGAATTTTGAGTATGAAAATTCTTTTCTATTATATTTCTCGAAACCACATCATTTCTTAGTGTCAAAAGAAACATAATGTATAGTATAGGAAAATCTATTTTCTTTTTTTTTAATTGATCTTGGAGATTGTGTAATGCTTACTCTAAAACTATTTGTTTACACAGTAGTGATATTCTTTGTTTCTCTTTTCATCTTTGGATTCCTATCTAACGATCCGGGACGTAATCCGGGGCGTGAAGAATAAAAAATAAGATTTTTTTATTCTCCTTTCATGATTTTGAAATTAGAATTTGATCTATACTAATTAAATGAAAAGAATATTTCATTAATAATTAATAGAATATTTAATAATAATCAATTTCATATTCCTTTCTATTGAATAATAAAAAAATCAAACAAACAAATAAAAAAATTCAAGAGATAAAGAACAAATCATCGACGGAAACGGAAAGAGAGGGATTCGAACCCTCGGTACGAAAATTTCGTACAACAGATTAGCAATCCGACGCTTTAGTCCACTCAGCCATCTCTCCCAAATTGAAAAAATAGAATTCCTATGTTACATTATACAAACAAAAAAGAGAGATTGAAGAAGCTACTCCTTTCTTTCTATCTTATCTCTCTTTGACTTATTCTTTTTATATTATAGTTTTTCTATTTCTTTTTATTCTATATTAGGATAGAAAAATTAGGATATTAAATTCTATTTAAGATATCAAAAATATTCAAAATATTCTATAATAGAAATAGATAAATTGTATAAATAAATATTGAATATTGTCTAAAATCGAATTGAATTCTAATAAATAATAAAACAATATCCTTTTTGTTTGTTCGAAGGGGTCGTGTTTTTTTTTCTATAGCCCGGCCAGATCGGTACCTAGCCGGGCTTTTTTTGTTCTAATGAATCCCGTGAATAAAATATATTTGATCGGAAAAAATACTTGTTATTGAAACAAGATCAAACATAAGAAAAACTTTTATATTCCTATGAGATAAAACCACAATGATAGAAGATCAAAATGCCATTTCTTATTATTCTTTATTTTCAATTTGAATTTTTTTCTTTATTTTTTCCAGCAACCGTACCTAAAAATGTAAAAAAAAGCAAATACGAATAAAAAAAGAATGGAGATTCTTTCACAATGCATTTTCTTTTTATGTTATGACTAAAAGAATTTTGTCAAGATGTATTTCTCAAAACACTTTCAGCAAAACAAAAAAAGGACTCCTTTTTTCTTGATTTCATTAGGTCCCCTTTACGAAAGAAAACACGTCAAAACTATAATTTTCATGATTCTTTTATTATGATCCTTTTTTTGATTCCGACTGATTCCCCTGTTCGACAAAAGATTTGTTTATATACAATAATCGCATTGTAGCGGGTATAGTTTAGTGGTAAAAGTGTGATTCGTTCTATTGACCCCTTAATAGTTAAGGGGTCCCTCGTTTGATTCATATTCCGATCACAAACTTATTTCTTAAAAGGATTTAATCCCTTCCCTCTCAACGAACGATTCGAGGAAGAATATACATAATCGTAATTTGTATCCAAGACGAATCAATTAGAAATTGAAAAATGGAATTATGAAATTACGAAACATAAAAGTTTTTTGAATTGGATCACAATACTCACAAATTTGTGAGTATGAGTAAGGGATCCATGGATAAAGATATAGAAAGTGTATTTCTAATCGTAACTAAATCTTCAACTTTTTTATTTGTATATGATAAATTGAAGCAAACTAGCTATTAAACGATTCCTTTAGTTTACTATAGACATCAACATATGATATGTAGCTCGGTGGAAAAAAATGCTTTTCCTAAGGATTCTTTCAAATCGAAAAGAAATAGCGAACGAAGTAAGTAGAAAAAAAATTTCTCATTTTTCCTCCTCTTCTATAGGGATCATCTAAAAAGCAGGATGTTTTGAATGCATTTCAGAACGAAAGGCTGACATAGATGTTATGGGTAGAATTCATTTCATTTTGTTCACATCTTCTCCATTTGTTAAATTTTTCTATCTCTCTCTATCTTGCATAAAGGAGCCGAATGAAACCAAAGTTTCATGTTCGGTTTTGAATTAGAGACGTTAAAAATGATGAATCAACGTCGACTATAACCCCTAGCCTTCCAAGCTAACGATGCGGGTTCGATTCCCGCTACCCGCTTCTATTCTATAGCGGATATTGGAATCTATATTTTGGATTATATATTAATACATAAAACATAAATAGGAATATATAACTAATTCATTTCGTTATTTAAATTAAAAATAGACTCGAATTTTT